CAGAGCAAGTAATTGCTGAGATGCGCGCAGGAACAGCCACTTTGAGTGTTAAAGAGAAGGTTCGAAAACATATTTATTCTGATTCAGAGGGCGAAATGCATTGGAATACCGATGTATATCATGCATCGGAATTTAGATATGGAAATGTTCATCTCTTACCAAAAACAAGTCATTTATGGATATTATTAGGGGAACCATGCAGATCCAGTCTCGTCTCCCTTTCGATTCACAAGGATCAAGATCAAATCAACGCTCATTCTCTTTCTGGCAAACGAAGATCTATTTCTAACCCCTTAGGAACTACTAATCAAGCGAGACCCAAATTGGAGTGTTCTGGGAAAAGGGGGGGTAGGATTCCTAATTCTTCAGAACGTAATCGAATCATATGTACGGGTCTTTGTAATCTCAGATATACGGCCATTTTAGACGAGAATTTAGATTTATTGGCAAAGCGGCGAAGAAATAGATTCATCATCCCACTCCAAGCGAGTCAAGAACGCGAGAACGAGCTAACACCCTCTTTGGGGATCTCAATTGAAATACCTATCAATGGGATTTTCCGTAAAAACAGTATTCTTGCATATTTTGATGATCCACAATATAGAAGAAAGCACTCGGGAATTACTAAATATGAAACAATCGAAATGCAGTCAATCGTCAAAAAAGAGGATTTCATTGAGTATGGGGGAGTCACGGAATTAAAGCCAAAAGACCCGATAAAAGTCGATCGATTTTTTTTTATTCCCGAGGAAGTGCATCTCTTACCCGAATCTTCTTCGATACTGGTACGAAACAATAGTATTATTGGAGGAGATACACCAATCACTTTAAAGACAAGAAGCCGAGTAGGCGGGTTAGTCCGAGTGGAGAGAAAAAAAAAAAGAATTGAACTTAGAATCTTTTCTGGAGATATCCATTTTCCTGGAAAGACAGCAAAGATCTCCCAACATAGTGGCGTTTTGATACCACCAAGAACAGGAAAGAGAAATTCCAAGGAAAACAAAAAATGGCTCTATATCCAACGACTCACACTTACCAAGAGAAACTATTTTGTTTTAGTTCGACCTGTAATCACATATGAAATAACGGATGGGATAAATTTAGTAAGACTTTTACCTCCGGATATACTGCAAGAAAGGGATAATGTACAACTTCAAATTGTCAATTATATCTTTTATGGAAACGGCACGCTAATTCGGGCAAGTTCGGAGACAGGTATTCAATTAGTTCGGACTTGTTTAGTATTGAATTGGGATCAAGACAAAAAAAGTTCTTTTAGCGACGAGGCCCGTGCTTCCTTTGTTGAAATAAGGACAAATGGTTTGATTCAAGATTTTCTAAGAATCGACGTAGCAAAATCGCCTATTTCGTATACTATCAAAAGGAATGATCTATCGGGTTCAAGGTTAATCTCCGAGAGTGAATCAGATCGCACCAGGATCAACCCCTTTTCTTCCATTTATTCCTATTCCAGAGCAAGGATTCGAGAATCCCTTACCCAACATCAAGGAACTATCCATACGTTGTTGAATCAAAATAAGGAATGCCAATCTTTGATAATTTTGTCAGCATCCAATTGTTCTTGTTCGCGACTAGGTCCATTCAACGCTGGAAAGTCTCCCAATGTGATAAAAGAATTCAGTCACAAGGACCCCCTAATTTCAACTAGGAAATTGTTGGGTCCTTTAGGAACAGGTCTTCAAATTGCGAATTTTTATTCATTTTCACATTTAATAACTTCTAATCAGATCTTGGTAACTAACTATTTTCAACTTGACAATTTGAAACCGACTTTTCAAGTACTTCAATATTTTTTAATGGATGAAAATGGGAAAATTGTGAAGCCCGATCCGTGCAAGAACATCATTTTGAATCCATTTGATTTAAATTGGGATTTTTTGGATTACACTTGTTATGAAAAGTCATCTACAATCATTAGTCTTGGGCAGTTTATTTGTGAAAATGTCCGCATAGCCAAAAAAGGACCGCATCTAAAATCGGGTCAAGTTCTAATTGTTCAAGTTGACTCTGTAATACTACGATCAGCTAAGCCCTTTTTGGCTACCCCAGGGACAACTGTGCATGGTCATTATGGGAAAATGCTTTCTAAAGGAGATACATTAGTTACATTTATCTATGAAAAATCAAGATCTGGTGATATAACGCAAGGTCTTCCAAAAGTGGAACAGGTGTTAGAAGTACGTTCAATTGCTTCAATATCAATGAATCTCAAAAAGAGGGTGGAGGGTTGGAACAAATGTATAATAAGAATTCTTGGAATTCCTTGGGGATTCTTGATTGGTGCTGAGCTAACTATAGTGCAAAGTCGTATCTCTTTAGTTAATAAGATCCAAAAGGTTTATCGATCCCAGGGCGTGCAGATACATAATAGGCATATCGAAATTATTGTCCGTCAAATAACCTCCAAAGTGTTGGTTTCAGAAGACGGACTGTCTAATGTTTTTTTACCTGGAGAACTCGTTGGATTGTTGCGAGCGGAACGAATGGGACGCGCTTTGGAAGAAGCGATCTGTTACCGAGCTGTCTTATTGGGAATAACCAGAGCGTCTCTGAATACTCAAAGTTTTATATCTGAAGCGAGTTTTCAGGAAACTGCTCGAGTTTTAGCAAAAGCGGCTCTCCGGGGTCGTATCGATTGGTTGAAAGGCCTGAAAGAGAACGTTGTTCTGGGGGGAATGATACCGGTTGGTACTGGATTCAAAGGCAAAGGATTAGTGCACTCTCCAAAGCAACACAAGCATCTTCCCTTGGAAATAAAAGAGAAGAATCTATTCGAAGGGGAAATGAGAGATATTTTATTTCACCACAAAACCTTATTTGATTCTTTCCTTTCAAAGAATTTCCACAATACATCAGAACAATCATTTCGAGTATTTAATGATTCCTAAGAACAGATTCACCCTTTTGATTTTAAAAGGATCTATGTTTGGATTTGATCCAGTCATTTTTTTTGGTAAGAGTAATCAAAATAATAATGAATAGAAAAGAAGAATGGCTTGGCCCTGTCTTTCGGGCCAATCTCTGGTAGAAGGGAAGGTTCCATCGGAACAATTTTTTTTTTTTCAGGGTACCTCGTCTCTTTTTGTTTTTTTTTTTAAACAAAAAGAGGGGGGAGTGTGAGGAGAAATGACACGAAGATATTGGAACATAAATTTGGAAGAGATGATGGAAGCGGGAGTTCATTTTGGCCATGATATTCGAAAATGGAATCCTAAAATGGCACCTTATATCTCTGCAAAGCGTAAAGGTAGGCATATTACAAATCTTATTAAAACAGCTCGTTTTTTATCAGAAACTTGTGATTTGGTTTTTGATGCAGCCAGTAGGAAAAAACAATTCTTAATTGTTGGCACTAAAAAAAAAGCAGCTGATTCAGTATTACGGGCTGCAATAAGGGCTCGGTGTCATTATGTTAATAAAAAATGGCTCAGCGGAATGTTAACGAATTGGTCGACTACAGAAACGAGACTTCAAAAGTTTAGAGACTTAAGAACCAAACAAAAAACAGGAAGATTGGATCGTCTTCCGAAACGAGATGCGGCCATCTTGAAACGACAATTATCTCACTTGCAAAGATATCTTGGCGGGATTAAATATATGACAGACTTACCCGATATTGTAATCATCGTTGATCAGCACGAAGAATATACGGCCCTTCGGGAATGTATCACTTTAGGAATTCCAACAATTTGTTTAATCGATACAAATTGTGACCCCAATCTCGCAGATATTTCGATTCCAGCGAATGATGATTCTATCTCTTCCCTCCGATTTATTCTTAACAAATTAGTATTCGCAATTCGTGAGGGCCGTTCTGAGTCTGTAAGAAATACGTAATTACTAAGAAGAAAAAGAACTTATGTCGTTTCGGAACCCTCATAGATTTATCGAATCGCTTACTATTTCTGAATCTCAAAAACGAGATAAAAAGAACTGGCCATAGAGTGTGATTAGTTGGTATTCCAAATATACGATTCAAGTAGTTAAGTCAAGAAAAAGATGGTTGAATCAAAATAATTTCGTTTAAAGTTTTTTTTTGTCAGAGAGCAATATGAATCTTTTATCAGGTTCCACCAACATACTAAAAGGGTTCTACGAGATATCCGGTGTAGAAGTAGGCCAACATTTCTATTGGAAAATCGGGGGTTTCCAAGTTCACGGCCAAGTACTGATTACTTCTTGGGTTGTAATTGCTATCTTATTAGGTTCCGCTGCGCTAGCTGTTCGGAAACCCCAAACCATTCCGACCGGCCTTCAGAATTTCTTCGAATATGTCCTTGAATTCATTCGAGATGTGAGTCAAACTCAAATTGGAGAAGAATACGGTCCTTGGGTTCCTTTTATTGGAACTATGTTTCTCTTTATTTTTGTTTCTAATTGGTCGGGCGCTCTTTTACCTTGGAAAATCATACAATTACCTCAGGGGGAGTTAGCCGCACCCACGAATGATATAAATACTACGGTTGCTTTGGCTTTACTCACGTCAGTGGCATATTTCTATGCGGGTCTTACTAAAAAAGGGTTAGCTTATTTCGGTAAATATATTCAACCAACTCCAATTCTTTTACCTATTAACATCTTAGAAGATTTCACAAAGCCCTTATCACTTAGTTTTCGCCTGTTTGGAAATATATTAGCTGATGAATTAGTAGTTGTTGTTCTTGTTTCGTTAGTACCTTTAGTGGTTCCTATCCCTGTCATGTTCCTTGGATTATTTACAAGTGGTATCCAAGCTCTTATTTTTGCAACTTTAGCCGCGGCTTATATAGGTGAATCCATGGAGGGCCACCATTGACTAGTTTTCGAAAGAGTCTTTTTTTAGCTTCGACGAAGGCAATATAGGCGCGGCTCCAACTAATCGACTTTGAAAAAATAATATCTATACCTAAACTATATATGATTTAGAGTAATAGCAAAAAATATTAGGCTATTGAACAGAGAATTGTAAAAAAAGGAAAGAGATCGCAAAGATCTTTTGACAAAAATTAGCCTTTGGTCCACTTATATCGATATCTCCCTGCAATGAATATTTTTTCTATAGGTTGACTAATCCCAATCGTCAACTAGAAGGATTTCCTTTTCAAGTGATTTGATTCAACGAGGGGCCAAAAAATTTTTCATAAATACGAAATGGAATGAACTTTGATCAATCACTTTTTACGCAATGAATCTGTACTAATCAATTTGTCCTTTTTGATTGTATCCACGCCGGATCATGATAAAGAGCGGGAAAGAAGAATTTACAAAAACGGAATTTCTAAAAAATCCAAAATGGGCTGGTTCGAAGAGGGGATCGAATTGAATGGCGCTAAGACAACTTGTGGGGCTGTTGCGACGAATGATTCTCAAATCCGAGTGGCTCTAAGATGGATGAAGGGTTGGTTTCCATTAGGAAAGAAATACGTGTATATGGTATATTAGCTAGTTCGATAGGAATTAACGATCGATCTAATTTGACCTCCGAATGTGAATTTATGCGGAGAGTCTCCTATGCGAAGTTCGTAGTTATTTCGACTGGATGAATCGTAGCGAGGGAAGAATTAAATCACAATTCATTGGGTGAGTGTATCATTAACCATTTCTTTTTTTGGGACGAGGAACTTATCATGAATCCACTGATTTCTGCCGCTTCCGTTATTGCTGCTGGATTGGCTGTAGGGCTTGCTTCTATTGGACCTGGAGTTGGTCAAGGTACTGCTGCGGGCCAAGCGGTAGAAGGTATCGCAAGACAGCCGGAGGCGGAGGGGAAAATACGAGGTACTTTGTTACTTAGTCTAGCTTTTATGGAAGCTTTAACAATTTATGGCCTGGTTGTCGCATTAGCCCTTTTATTTGCGAATCCTTTTGTTTAATCTTAGAAATATGAAAACCTTTTTCTCATTTTGGATTGCCTTTTCCTTCTGCTTTGCTTTTTCAAATTCTAGCACGATTTCATTCTTCCAATTCCTCATTCGTTGAAAAAATAACCCATGGGAAGGGCTGATTTGCCGATGAGGAATTAGTATACCGACTCGCTTTCAGCCTTCCCCGTTGGAGTCCAAGAAGGCCCTTTTTAGGAAGGGTTGCAGCGGGGAATTCAGAATTTCTTCGAAAATCCAATCGATTTTCCAGTCGATTTCTAAATAGGAAGAAATGGGAAAATAAGAATGATTATCCTCTTGATTCGTTGCGTCAGTACCCAACCAAGATCCCCCCATAGAAAGGGGGGAAGGGGTACAAAGTGATACAAAAAGACTTCTGTTCGATTTTTGAGTCTATCTATAAGAGGAGATCATATGAAAAATGTAACCGATGCTTTCCTTTCTTTAGGCCACTGGCCATTCGCCGGGAGTTTCGGGTTTAATACCGATATTTTAGCAACAAATCCAATAAATCTCAGTGTAGTGATTGGGGTATTGATCTTTTTTGGAAAGGGAGTGTGTGCGAGTTGTTTCTTTCAAGAATAGGCTGGATCCAACCAGCTGTACTTTTTCCGTTCTAACTAGGAACAAAAGGTGCATGAGCTTGCGAATTCCTTCTAAATAAATGAAAAAATTTAGAAATCATAGGGAAGAACCATAGCATTTCGTAATTCATTGGTCAATAGACTTTGATTCTCTATCACCTAATAATGTGGGATCAGTAACATGGTTAAAGCTAAATCATTTGAAGTCCAGACGCAGCATGGTATTCTTTCTACCCCTATATTCAAATCTATATAGATTTGAATATAGAGATGACTTCAAATAAAATCATTTTATTGGTATAAAACACTCATATCGAAAAAATGATTGAAACTACTTATTGCATTTGATTCCCTTTTTAGACAATGCTCAATGGACAACCTATCTAGTATTGTGTCTTAAAGGAAGAAACCATTTTTGGATTGCAAAAAGAAAACTAAACAACTTTGCTGACAATTACATAGTTTTTGTTTGGTCAGAAGAGTCCTCCGAATCTTTTTGTCTTGGATTCGTGATTCCTTTCAAGAATTTTTTCTTTTTGAATATGACGAGAGAATAGAGGATAGGCTCATTACATTCAAAAAAAAAGATATGAATCTACCATACCAAATATGGAATTGAAGTAATTGAGCGTGAGAGCCAAATGAATCGAAAGATTCATGTTTGGTTCGGGAAGGGATCATGGAAATTTTGAAAGGAATGGAAATAATCTACTTTCATTAAGTGATTTATTAGATAATCGAAAGCAGAGAATCGTGAATACTATTCGAAATTCAGAAGAATTACGCGAGGGAGCCATTGAACAGTTGGAAAAAGCCCGGGCTCGCTTACGTAAAGTAGAAATAGACGCAGATCAGTATCGAGTGAATGAATACTCTGCGATAGAACGAGACAAATTGAATTTGATTAATTCCATTTATACGACTTTGGAACAACAAGGAAATAACAACAAGGAAACTCTTCGTTTTGAACAACAAAGGGCGATTAATCAAGTCCAACAATGGGTTTTACAACAAGCCTTAGAAGGAGCTTTAGG